CTGCGAGGTCTGATAAGTATGAATCATAGTTATAATTTTTTGAATTTATTTCATATATTGCGTGCTCCAGATACTAGACTAGACTGAATATCCAACGAAATAAAACCATTTTGATCAAGATGACAGATTTTTTTTCTGTAGTATCCGTAGGATCAATTATAACAAGTCACACACTCATATTCCGGAAATACATAAAAAAAAAATTCCACGATCGAACTACCAAACAAGAGTGGGATAAAAACGGAAGACCCACAATATTTCTATTGAACAGTTATTTAGGGGTTTTTGTGAATCGAATCTAATTCATTGAAATTCCGTCCAGTAAAATGGAAGAATTATAAATCTCCAAAATAATAGACAAAAATATCGCAAATAGAGCCATCGCAACACCCATCAAAGGAGTAGTTCCCCAACCAGGAGCTACTTTCCCATATTCCGAATTCAAAGGTTTCAGTAAATCCCCTATAATCGTTCGTCTTGGACGAGATCTAGAACTATCCTCAACTGTTTGTGTAGCCATAAATTCTATTTTGTATTGATTGAGATCTGTTGACTTTGTATACCATTCCATTGTAAATAAATGATCTTATCATAGATCCATTGTGGTCTTGAAATTATATAAAAATGGAAACAGCAACTCTAGTTGCCATCTCTATATCTGGTTTACTTGTAAGTTTTACCGGGTATGCCTTATATACTGCTTTTGGGCAACCCTCCCAACAATTAAGAGATCCATTCGAGGAACACGGGGACTAGTTGAAGTAAAGAGCCTCCTAATATTAGGAGGCTCTTTACTTCAATTGAGATAATGAAAAATCATTTCATCTTTTTAGTTGGAACTTTAGGTGGTTCGCGAAAAAAGATAGCGAAAAAAAGGATTCCTAGAGTCGAGACTAAGAGGAATGTATAAACCAATGCTTCCATAGATTTCATTTCGGTTTACAATTATAGCTTCCATACCTATTTGGGGGAATTTTTTCCGGATAAAGTTCAAGACAAAAGTCAAAAAACAAAAAGGCAGCAATCCAAATCAAGATTTATCCGGTACCCTATCTATCTATGTCAAATCAAAAAAATAAAGGCAAAAAATAACCGAGCAATGTTATATCATATCAGACTACTTGTCTCCTTGTAGTTGGATCTCCAAGTTTTTGGAATGCACCAAATTCTACTTGCGCATCCAAATCTGGATCAATACCAGCAAAGACATCTCTGAACAAGGTTCTAGCACCATGCCAAATGTGTCCGAAGAAGAAGAGCAAAGCAAACGAAGCATGCCCAAAAGTAAACCAACCCCTTGGACTACTACGAAAAACCCCATCGGATTTCAAAGTAGCACGATCTAATTCAAAAATTTCACCCAATTGAGCACGTCTAGCATATTTTTTCACAGTAGCAGGCTCACTATAACCAATTCCATTGAGTTCACCACCATAGAACTCAACAGTTACACCTACTTGTTCAACACTATACTTCGATTCTGCCCTTCTAAAAGGAACATCAGCCCTAACAATTCCATCTCCATCTACCAAAACAACCGGAAATGTTTCAAAAAAAGTAGGCATACGGCGTACAAAAAGTTCATGCCCCTCTTTATCTTTAAAAATGGGGTGGCCTAACCACCCAACAGCTATTCCATCCCCGTTATCCATGGAGCCCGCTCTGAATAATCCACCTTTTGCAGGATTATTGCCGATGTAATCATAAAAAGCTAATTTTTCAGGAATTTTAGACCAAGCTTGGGATAAACTTTGATTTTCGGCTAGGCCAGCACCTACTCTTCGATATATTTCTTGCTGGAAGTATCCCTGATCCCATTGATAACGAGTAGGACCAAATAATTCAACGGGGGTAGTTGCTGAACCATACCACATAGTTCCAGCAACAACAAAAGCTGCGAAAAAGACAGCAGCAATACTACTCGAAAGCACTGTTTCAATATTTCCCATACGTAATCCTTTGTATAGACGTTGGGGCGGACGGACACTAAGATGGAACAGACCCGCTAATATACCCAATGTACCTGCTGCAATATGATGAGAGGCTATTCCTCCCGGAACAAAAGGATCAAACCCTTCTACACCCCACGCCGGATTAACAGATTGTACCCTTCCGGTTAATCCATAAGGATCCGACACCCATATTCCAGGACCATATAATCCTGTTACATGAAATGCACCAAAACTAAAGCAAGCCACCCCTGCAAGAAATAAATGAATTCCAAAAATCTTCGGTAAATCCAAAGAAGGTTTTCCTGTACGTTCATCAGAAAATATTTCTAGATCCCAATACACCCAATGCCAAATAGCTGCCAAGAAGCATAAGCCAGAAAACACAATATGTGCTCCGGCCACACCTTCGTAACTCCAAATACCCGGATTCGTTATAGTCCCTCCTGTGATACTCCAACCGCCCCATGAATTGGTTATTCCTAAACGAGTCATGAAGGGTATAACGAACATACCTTGTCTCCACATTGGATCAAGAACAGGATCAGAGGGATCAAAAACCGCTAATTCGTATAGAGCCATTGAACCGGCCCAACCAGCAACTAGAGCTGTATGCATTATATGAACAGAAAGCAAACGACCGGGATCATTCAATACGACGGTATGAACACGATACCAAGGCAAACCCATGGAAATACCCCTTTAGCAACGAAAAATAGACACTATGTAACTTTATTGCACTAAAAAAAACTAGTAGGCTATGGACCTCCCCCTTTCAGGGGATTATCTCAGAGAAAGGATTCCTATTTGGTCTATTCTTTTAGTAATAATGGAACAATTAGGTTCGTAGGAACAAAAAGAAGCAGATCTATTCTATACCCGATAAGTACCAATACGCAATGGTGAGTCGGAATTGATCCTATTTTCTATGAGTGAATGCATACAGATTTGTTCATCATACAAAAAAAAAAAAGAAAAAAGATTCTAAGAAAAAAGAAAGAATATTTCTTGATTTCACATCGAATTTATGAACTTATTCAAGTTATATATAAAATATGATCAAAAAAAAAGGGAAAATCTGATAAAGACAAATCTTATTTATTACGACAATAAACCTGTGGTTACGCTTCCAGATCAAAGTGAACTATAGTACTTCATTTTTTTTCTTTCATTTTATGCCTATTGGTGTTCCACAAGTACCTTTTCGAAGTCCTGGAGAGGAAGATGCATCTTGGGTTGACGTATAGTGCGACTTGTCAGATATATTGGGTCATATGGGATTTCCCCGTTCTCTCCCCCGATCGAGATATCCTCTCTTTCGCCCAAGAAAGATTGATTGAATTATCAAAAATTTGGAGCGTGAAGTGTAATTAGATCTATTTTTTTGAGGGGGTATACAGATTACTCTTATCAATTAGAAAAATTTATGGTTTACTTGGTTGGACCAATAAAATGAAGTATAGAGGCTCCGTTTAGAAAAAACCCAATTTTGAATATATGGATTCCATAATTAATACTTCTATCATATTTTAGTTATAAATAGCAGTGATCTAAAACTGCTAATCAAGCGAGTCATATGATGAATACGTTGAATATTTGGTATAAAAAACATCAAAATAATGAAAAAAAAGAAGTCGTAGCAAAAAGACATGGTATTTAGGCATTTGTCCTATATGTGCAAATCCAAATCAGGCGTATCTTTACTCGGAGTATAGCATAAACCTAAAAGAATTGAAGTGAAGAAGCCCATTCAGAAACAAGAAAATTACATCGTAATTTCAATTGGATTTCGATGAAAGAATACATCAATGAAAAGTTAGGTCAATAAATTGAATGAATTCGTTTTTTTTTTTTTTATAGTATAGATAAAGGAGCCAAAACGAATCTTTCTTGAAAAAAAGGAAGCGAAGAAAAAGCCCGTTCATTAGAAGGTAAAAAGATCCTGCTAAACTAAAAAAGACTGGAATCTAAATATTGATTCTTTTTTTTTTTTCGCAATTTTTGTTGAACCGTATGCATCAAAAGGTGCATGTACGGTTCTTAAGGTATACAATTTTATCCTAATCAACCGACTTTATCGAGAAAGATTACTTTTTTTAGGCCAAGAGGTTGATAGCGAGATCTCAAATCAACTTATTGGTCTTATGGTATATCTCAGTATAGAGGATGATACCAAAGATCTGTATTTATTTATAAACTCTCCCGGCGGATGGGTAATACCCGGAGTAGCTGTTTATGATACTATGCAATTTGTGCGACCTGCTGTACAGACAATATGCATGGGATTAGGCGCCTCAATGGGATCTTTTATTCTAGTCGGTGGAGAAATTACCAAACGTCTAGCATTCCCTCACGCTTGGCGCCACTGCTTTTTTTAGTTAAATTTGAGACAAAAAATAAAACAAAACTATGCCTTCGCCATATAAAATATGAATATTAAGTAATAATAGCATGGCACTTTGAATTCGATATGAGACCCTTTTTTATTCTTTTGTTTTTTCTAAATCCTTAAGATTATGTATCGAAACAGTAGTATGAGATAAAAGGCATTTCCTATTTTATTTGATCTATCGAGAGCCTCCTCTTTCAGCGTCACAAACTTTTTTGTTTTCACAACAGAAGACTCTTAACAATATTTCGGTTATGAAAGAATATGAAAATAAATAAAAAAAAAATTATTTATTTGAATTACAAAAAAAAAAAAAGAAACTTTGGGATTGCTGAATAAAAGAAGAAAAATAATAAAGCAACGGAGCCATCATAGTATTTTTAAATTACTTCAAAATAAAGGAAGGGTGGTTATTGGATCATTTACTCCTCTGGGTATGATAGATCCTATATTTTCTATTCCTTTGCTGGAAAGTAAAAATGAATTCCATTGTGAAGCCGTATGCAATGCACAAAAGATGCCTGTACGGTTGTTTCAATTTATCTTTTTTTTTTTTTCTCTTTAACTCATCGTGTGAGATAGAGAAACCATTTATAAAATCATCAGGGTAATGATCCATCAACCTGCTAGTTCTTTTTATGAGGCACAAACGGGAGAATTTATCTTGGAAGCGGAAGAACTACTGAAGTTGCGCGAAAGCATCACAAGAGTTTATGTACAAAGAACAGGCAAACCCTTATGGGTTATATCCGAAGACATGGAAAGGGATGTTTTTATGTCAGCAACAGAAGCCCAAGCTCATGGAATTGTTGATCTTGTAGCCGTTGAATAAAAAATAGAAAAAAGGTATTTTATACAAATCCGCAATTTGAGATTTTATTTTCTTACTGGGTTTAATATAATATTTTCTATTAATTAATTAATTAATCGAGTATTATTAATACTATTAATTATTAATATAGAATCTAGAATTAATTCATAATCATCCGGTTAGGATCGATCTAAACCAATTCATTATGTATATGATTCAATATGCCAACTATTAAACAACTTATTAGAAACACAAGACAGCCAATCAAAAATGTCACCAAATCACCCGCGCTTGGGGGATGTCCTCAGCGCCGAGGAACATGTACTAGGGTGTATGTGCGACTCGTTCAGATCATAGACTGGCACAAAAAAAAAGGAAACTCTTTTTCCAGTATCAGGGGTCAATACCTGTGAATGAATAGGATAGAATGACAGAGCTACATTCACTATCTAAAAAAAAAAATAAAAAAATATTTTTCGTAACCCCTTTTTTATTGTGTATCAAATTTATGGTTTATATTGGTGCAAATCCAATCACCTCCATTTAAAATTGAAGATGAGAAAGAATTCCCCATTGGTAATAAATGCTTATCCATTACGCGGAGGAAATCCTATTTAACAGAAGGATTATATTATACCCTTCTTCTTGCAAAAACGGAATAAGAAGGTTAGCTACCCAGCGAATCTTCATAATTAAATACCGTTACTGCATAGGTAGATCTCATTGTGAAAGAACAATAATTCATGGGTAGAGCCAAAGAACGTGAACTGTACAAGTTAACAATAGAAAAGAACGAGCTCCGGTGTATAGAGAGGACCTCACCGTTTAAGAACTAACCATAGAAACGATGGAAACCACTATTTCTTTATCCATTTCTATTTATTTTTTTATTGACTTTTACTATGTTTTTTTGATACTTAGTATCAATCCATTTTTTATTATGAGATGAAATCCCCCCCCCCCCCCCAAAAAAAATAGTGGTCGGGAAGGTTATAGTAGCAAAAGCCATTGGAATCTTTTTTTATACATTGGAAAAATCCGTTTTGTTATTAATAGACTAGGAAAGGAATAACTGAAAGAAAAGAAATCAATTAGTTATTCATCAAAGTTTTATTTATTCAATGACCAGAATTAAACGAGGATATATAACTCGGAGACGTAGAACAAAAATTCGTTTATTTGCATCAAGTTTTCGAGGGGCTCATTCAAGACTTACTCGAACTATTACTCAACAGAAAATAAGAGCTTTGATTTCATCTTATCGGGATAGAGTTAGGAAAAAAAGGTATTTTCGCCATTTATGGATCGCTCGAATAAATGCAGTAGTTCGAGACAGTAAAATAAACTATAATTATAGCGGATTAATACACAATCTGTACAAGAGGCAGTTGCTTCTTAATCGTAAAATACTTGCACAAATCGCTATATTAAATAGGAATTGTCTTTATATGATTTCAAATGAGATTCGAAAATAAGAAGAGTGGAAAGAATCCATCGGAATAGTTTAAATGGAGTTCCCTGCAGAATGAACTCCGGGAAGGTAGAGTAGAAATTAGTATGATAAATATTATCAAATTGTTCAAAATTAATAAAGATGCTCAATAAAAAAAAAGATTGATTCTTCTTCCCTCATTTTTTTTTATTCTTATGACACGAAAATGAAATCTAGGTTCTCGGATTTTTTGAACAAAGCATCAATCCTACTTTGACCGTTTGGATTTGCATTTTTATTCAATTGAAGAGTAAGGGTAAGCTTATTTATTTCTGGTTCTAAGACCAATAGTTCTAGCGATTGCCCCGCTTCTTTCAAATTGTTTTTCATTATTAAGAAAAGGTAACAAAGATAAAATACGAGCTTGTTTTATAGCAATAGTAATTAATCGTTGCTGTTTTAAAGTCAATCTATTTACTCGTCTAGATAATATTTTTCCTTGTTCACTAATAAATCGACTAATTAAACTCATGTTTCTATAATCAATTCGATCCCCCGATTGAATCGGGGGCAAACGCCTACGAAAAGATCGTTTGGATTTAAGAAGGAGTCGCTTGGATTTATCCATGGTTTGTTTATTCCTTATCCCGAAAATCCTATTTCAATCGGATCCAAACAAAATCGATTTAGAATTAAGAAATAGGATTTATTTTTTTTTTTTTAATAGAAAATAGATTTTCTATATGTCATTTTTCATTTTCCTTGGAATGGAAGGGTTACACACAGACGGATCTATTTCTTTATCTCCCCGTGAATCGTATGTTTGTAACAACAGGGACAGAATTTTCTCAATTCCAATCGACTAGGTGTATTGTGTCGATTCTTTTGAGTAATATATCTGGAAATCCCCATTGATTCTTTATTAGCAATGTTTCGAACACAACTAGTACATTCCAAAATAACCGTTACTCGGGCATCTTTACCCTTGGCCATGAACCTCCTTTGTATTTTTGATTCACACAACTATTTCATTTTCAGATCCAAAACAAAATGACGAAAACAAAAAAGAAACGAAAAAAGCAGAAGTTGCTAAAATAAAATGATGAAAGATTTCGTTGCACTCATATTATAGTAATAATAAGTAATACAAGGATTTAAAAATTTAGAATTGCAGTACAGTATTTCATTTTTCATTTCAGTATCTTATATTCTATTTTTGTGCTAGCCATCCAATTTTTTTTTCCGCTATCACTAATTTAATTGGAACCTAGGCCCAAGTCCGGGTTTGTTTGAGGTTGAATCCACTTTTATTCTTTCTCTTTTCCTTTTTTAACTTATTTGTTATTCTAATAAAAAAAAAGATAAGGGGGGAGGATTAGTCACAGATATTTGATTGTAGCTCTAATCTTCTTCACCCCCTCCCGGGTTAACAACTAGAATGGGTTAATCACTAGAATGAAAAAAAGGGGAATATCAACGCATCTGGGAATAAACGATTGATCTCTATCAATAGACCTGCTAAACACCCGAACCAGAGAGTACTTACTACTGGTGCCACGGAGAGATATGTTTTTAGATCTCTCATTTTTAAAACTCCTTCTTTATTTTTATTTTTTTTATAATAATTTGTACTACATAATGGTAATACATATATAATCAGATGTCTATATAGTTCCACTTGTATTGTACACGAACTCTCCAATTTCAATTCAAATGTACAACAATTCGGTAGATATTCTTTTTTTTTTTTCTAAAAAAAGAATATGTCCCTTTCCGCCTCAACATTATCGAAAAATAGTTATTTTTTTACGGCGCGTTTCATAGTTATTTCATGCGTCTAGAATTCTTTTTTTTTTTTTTTTATTATATGGTATGTATGTTATATGATATGAAACAAAAAAGAAGAAATGGCAATATAATTTGTTTATATCAAATTACGAAATAAATAAAAATGTTGGAAAACAAGACAGGGATTCTCTACAATGACACTGTAGAACAATTGAAAGGGATGTAGCGCAGTTTGGTAGCGCGTTTGTTTTGGGTACAAAATGTCACGGGTTCAAATCCTGTCATCCCTACCTATTCCTTATTCTTCTGAACAGTAAAAAGGAATCAATTGAGATCGATTACAATTCAACATACATAATTAATCTTTTCTTTCATTTTCTCATATTCTATATGATAGTATATGCATACAAGATATATTAGGATTACTTTTTATTATTGAAAATAACGCGCTCTTAGTTCAGTTCGGTAGAACGTGGGTCTCCAAAACCCGATGTCGTAGGTTCAAATCCTATAGAGCGTGATTGCATTCTTGTTATTGGTAGGTCAAAATTGTACTGAAATAATTGAACAGCAATCTGAATTTGACCCCCTATGAATTCAAGCAAGTAGGAGGTCAAACAAAAAAATAGATGTTAATTAATCAAAGGTCCAACTGGTCACCCCGTCTGTATTGTAAATATGCAGTTACAAATAATCCAGCCAAAGTAATAGGAATTAGACCTAATACGATTCCAAATAGAAAAACTTCAATCATTTCAATTTATTTGTACCAGAAGAAAAAAAGGAGAGGTAATATTGATCCTTAAATATTAATATGTATTGTCCATGAATCTCAATGATCAATAATTGGAAATTGACAAGATAACGAACTATAGAATATATAAAATATATGGACTACCCCACAAATCTTTCTTTTTATGAATTGTACAGTTAATTAATTTCAAATAAGTCGTATCTTGCTCAGACCGATAAATAGAGCGGAGGTTATAGTTAAAACTGCTAATAGAAAACCGAAATAACTAGTTATAGTAAGCATGAAAGAAAAGGCTAAATGAAATAAAATGGATTATTTTCATACATATGTTTATAAAGCACTTGCCTAAGTTTCCATATTTGAAAAATATGAATAAGCAAAAATACCAATTGAAAAAAAAAATTCAATTGAAAATTTTTGATTCATCAATTATTATCATTATAGACAAATAATACTAACAAAAATAGAGTTACATAGATAAGAACTCTATTCGTCATCTGTCTATCTATCCCGTGATTTCGAATCAAGAGATTCATTGAATTGGTCAACTCTTGAGTTGAAAAAATGAATATTCATATAAATAAAAAAAAAAGGATCACACGATCAGATCACTCGAAACTACGTTCTAGATTTTGTCTTTCCATATTACAAAACAAAAAAAACCATTCTTGTAATTAAGTAAAGAAGGACTCTTTGAGTCTACTACAACAAGACTAATAAGTGCATTGCAAATATTGATTATTATTTTCTTTTCGTTGTTTTCTTTCTTTCATCCAATACTATGTACTCCTGTTCCTTATTACTGGACAACTAACCAATTTATTAAAATGAAAAAAAAAAAGATTCTAAGAAAAAAGAAAGAATATTTCTTGATTTC